CTCCTGTCGTTATTATGTTTCAAAAGTCTTGTTCCTCGCCCTCAGATAGATGTTCTTACCAGCAACTGGTTCTAGCGTATCCCGTTCCGAAAGAAAGGTTCCAATTCACGCATTACGTATCGCAAAAAGGGTTCCGATTAGAGCGGAGGGGATGAAATCTCCAATTTGCATCTCTGCGGCAATGAATAACAGAGTTCGATTTCCCCCTCACCCATATTAGGATTGACCCGGCGGAGAAAGAGTCCTCTGATCTGAGAAGAAATACGTTTAAGCGCTTAGCTTGCCGATTGAACTCCTTTCCGGGAGAAAGACGGAAATACCAACTTGCGACTCCGGAGTGTTAACCCACGATAGCTGCTTAAATGCTTTAAGACTTATTGTGCCGCTTGTTACGGCGTCTTCCGATCTTGACTTCTGGCTTCTCACGGCAGTGTCGTCTGACCAAGTCAAATGGGTTTGTACCAGGAGGGGGCAATCTCGACCTCCATGGACCTGATCTGGCATCTAGCTATGTGCAGCAACCGATCGAAATCCTTATTCTAAGAACCAGATTGCATTCTATGTATCCGGGCCGGCATCGCAGTCGTACTTCCGCTTTCTCATGAGTCCTTGTACTGTAGCTTGACTTAAGCAAGCTATTTACTTAAAAAAAAAACCGTCTTGATCTACGGCCATAACATCTAAAATCTTTTGTAATCGAGACCGATACCGATACGCGCGAACTGGTTCTCGCCGTTCGTAAGGCATCGGTGGAGTCTATTCATTTACTTGTTTAAGCACCTCAATAACGACTAGGGCATGGACAAACACGATTTTATATGATTTTATCTGACTTTTTTTAGTTATTTGAGATTTTTCAAATTTCCTATGAGTCCTTGATGCGTAGCGTGACTCTCGCAATCTGAAAACTAACGAAGTCTTTCTGGAATTAGGCTTTAATGGACCCATCAATCCCGAGCAGAGAATCTCAAATGATATGGGGAACCGTTCCTCTCTCGGAGTTCGCGTTACTCCGTTCCTATTTCACCTGACCTTTGGTGATCGTTAAGCTCAAGTAGAACTGCACTGCCGTAGATCCAACCTAGCAAAAAAAGAAATGAGTTCAAAAAGCAGGAATTATATTCGTGGCAAACAAGCGAGCTGGACCTCTCCCAGTAGTATCCGGTAGAAAGACTTGTCGAAGCTGCGTGTCTCGATCCATACATCCTCCACAGGAACTCAAAACCCGAGATGGCTCCCTTAGCATCTTGTTTTGCTCTGTATGATTTTAAGCAATAAGGGATTGTTAAGCTCACATTGAGCCATAATGCACCGGAACCAGTAGATTCTAGCCTAACAACAACAACAACTTCGGTACCTCTGGATCTTCACGTTTGATCTTTCATAGGCAAATGGGTCTGGATTAGGCATCCTAATTTTCCTTTTTTTTTGGATTGATCGTAACAGCTATTGGAAGCCATTCTTCTTCCTCTATGGGTTTTGTTGTTAAGTTGACCCATGTAATCGTAAACTAGCGTGAGGAATTTAGGGACAGATCCTATCTCCTATCCGGTCAATCACGAGCAGCGAACTCCCTAAACCGCAGAATCTCATGAATGTAGCGGAACGAGGTCGGCCTTATCCCCAAACTTTCTCTAATGCTTGGACTGGGAAGATATCGGCTCAAGGCAGCAACCGCCAGGCTTGCCGAAGGGTCCCCTTCATCAACGGCCGAGAAGGAAACATTAACTTACGACTCCGAAATCGATCTACGAGGCGGACTGCCCTTCTGACTTGGTTTGAGTTGTATTATGGCCTATTAACGAGACTCAGGCAGAAGGAAAAAGAAAGGGGTTTACAGTCGGAACCACATAAAACAAAGCTTAACCTTAGGGGCCCTATGAAACGTACGGGCGAACCGAAGCTCAAGCCCGCACTACACCAGTCCCATTCAGCTACGCAACAAGCCAAAGCACGCCTAGCGCGCTCTGCAACCTCACACGCAGGACCTCAGAGAAGCGCCACGAGCGGAAGGGGGAGGTTACTAACCAACTGGAGCAACTAGTCTTGTCCGAAAGCCTCAGGCGAAAGGGCAGCTCACTTATAGCTTCAAAGCGGGATTCTCTGGCCTATCTCTTTCCTGCCGTACTTTGCTTGCTTCTTGCTTGTTGGTTAATGCAAACTTGGGATTCTTGCCTATGTATGCTCTTTCCTGCCCACATTGCTTGCCCTACTGTTCTGGTTGAACTACGGCTTTGGCTGAACTACCACCTGACACCAGTATTCTTAGCTTACTGTCTGCTTCCTGCCTGATCGGTGCTGACTGCCTGTTCTTGCTTGTCTTGGGCCTGCACTTCTGGCTTACCGGCTTGCTTGTTTGCCCGACTACCTGACTATCTGACTACTACGACTATTCCGCTTGGCTATCGGACTACTTAACATCGGGATTCTTGTCTGTGCTGCTTACTCCCCTTCTTCTTACCTGAAAACTGGATAGCTCTCTCATTCGGCTTACAGCCTACCACTTGCTGCTCTGATAGCTCGGCCTAAACCTACAGCTTCAATCAAGGTTGCTGAAATAAAGCAAAGAGCTACCTTTGCCATATAATTGACTGCAGAATTAGGGTCTTCCCCTTTTTGGGAAATACATATGGTGAAGGCCTTAACTAACCTTCATACTCCGAAAACCTTACTTAACTAACCACTTTATCCTCCGTTTATTCATGTCTTTCTCCTTATCCATCTATTTATGCCGGAAGGAGCGCCTTTACTTAAAACCGGAAGGGCGAGCCAGAAAGTAGGTAGAGTATGCCGCTTCGCTTGCCCTTTCTCCTTCCTCTGCAATAGGAAGTGAAAGAACTGCCTGCCATTTCTTAGGTTAGGCTGCTGTGTGATGCTTACTCCATCTCAACGGATAAGCTCAGCTGGCTTACTAATAGAAAGATGAACCCCTTGTGAGGCTATTATAGCACGCCACCCGTGCATTAAGATGATTTCACGTGGCTGCGGCAAGACCATTCCCACCCTTTCTGCTGGAAGAACAGCAGGAAGAAGTAGGCCTCCCCCCTCTCTCGTTCTCCGGGTGGGTGAAATAGACTATACTATATAGGTAGGGGCTTAGCTGCTCCTAGTCAGATAAAAGTTCTATACTGGGCGCAACCCTGAACTACTAAAAACCTGGCCCTTTGATGTGGTTGCCCCGCCGATTAGAATGATGTTTCGGAACCCACCCTGCAATAACGTGAAGTTTTTCATTAATAGTATATAATATATTTCTCCTGAATAGATCCCTTCCCTTTAGATTGAATTCCGTTCCGTCACCATCCATCCTTACAAAAGACAGAGGAGAAGACCTATTGCTTGATTTAAGCTTAAAAGCTTTCAATGGATGGGAGTATTAAGCTTTTGGATGGAAAAAAGGGCTATTAACAACTGAAATAGCGCTTTAGAAACTTTTTCTTTCAAAATGAAACGTCGATAAAGGTAGTTTACTTGCTTAGTGTGAAACGCTAAGGGCCAATAGCCTTTTTTATAAGGAAAGCCCAGCCTTTATTTTCATAAATTTGAATAAGTCCTTTAATTTGAATAAGTCCTTTAAATTCTTGCTTGAGTTAGCTCTTCCTCTTCTTTGAGTTAGTATGCTCCTTAGCCTTCTATTTAGTTTACTGCCGAAATCAGAATAGGAGGAAATATGAGTCAAACAAAGGTTTAAATGAAAGGATCGAACGGAAAGAAAGGACTGTGGAAAGGGGAACGACATGTGAAAACTTGCTCTAAGGGGAGGCTTCCTATACCCATAAAAGGAGTGGCCAAAGAAGACCTGAATAATCCTGATCTTTGATCAAATTATCACGTGTTATTACGTTACGTATATAAGCAATAACACCGGGGGAATAATTGAATACTGCTTTTTTTTATTGGGACCAGCTGCGCTTACCTTGCTTAGCCAGTGAAGAATAGACTAGTGTATAAGATAAGGGCTAGTGCTAGAGGCGAGCCTTCTTTTTCATACGGGCGATTCGCTGAGCCTTAACCCGATTGATTGGCCCGGGCTTTCATCACACCCCTGCCCACCAATGGTTCAACCTGTCACCCATATTTGATTCACCCGTAGTACCAATCAATCTCTTTCAACTACGCCGTCCTAGCTCGGGTTACTAGCTCAACATACGCAACGGGGACGAATGCTAGGTTAGAATCCGGTACAAAACTCTTAAAGGAGATCATGGTGGCATACGAATCACCTTATCTTGATACCATTGCAAGTGTAAAGACCAATCCGCATGATAGGTCCATAAACTAGAGACGATTAGATAGCACCATCAGACTTCCTTAGCGAATACTAGCGCCATCCTCAGACACTGAAGTCAGTCGGAGATATAGATTCGATACAAGCCCCATAGGGATCATAATCTGGATATCCTCCGTCCAGCCCCGACCCCGGCCACTCCAATCCCGGGAACCTTACCGGAGCTACTAAAATCTTGGAAATCTACTAGCCTTACTTGTTTCATTGATGGGTCTCCATCCCTCTAGCTTTCCGGTATGGTAAGGACAACCTTGAATCGGAGTTTTCATGCTCATACCAACAAAAATTCACTACGGGTAGGGTGAGAATAAGAAGGGTGGATAACCCCTAAGATAAAGCAGTCAACATTCACCTTCTTCCGAGTGGGATAAAAGATAAGTTTGCCATCAACCCATTGACAAGATCAAACATCGGATCACTACTCATGAGCGGCGGCCCATCTAGCTAGTTGAGCCTTCCTTGCCCACCTTTTCATTTCTTTATTGGCCCAGCCTTCAACCATTAACCTCTCCTCTGTGCACCCTCTCTGGTGTCGGATGGATCTTTCCTTTCATTGAGTGATCTTCCTTTCCTCTTTAAGAAATGTGCATCATGGGAACAGTCATTGCCCGGGGTGGATGGAAGACTAGAATCTAATAAGGTTCCAGGGGCCCTCCTCACCTCTCTCAATCCCCTTATCACGAAGAAAGGACGAAATGCAGAACATAATCCAGAGCTTGGGCAAAGTGGGGACTCTGCGTGCTCTGATTCACGAGGTCTAAGAACGAGACTCACTCTAACGAGCCCTTCGGAAAGAGCAGAGACAGATTAGTTACACTTGCTTCTCTCTGTCTAAGAACGAGACTAACTCAAACAACAGGAACTAACCTTGCTTTTGAGGTTTAATTACCCTTGTTAGCCATTCTGCAACAAAAGGAATTTAAACAGCCCTTTTTTGCAGTTTAATGCGCATTGATCACGCTTTTGATATCAGCGTATGTGATAGCGGAATACTTGCTTTGCTATCTTCGTCTACTTATTCGGGCCGAACCCCTGGATAAACCACAATCGAATCAAGGGTTATGCCATGTTCGGAGAGGGAGAATCCTCAAATTGAACTCAGTTGTCATCAGCGCGTAAAGCCTTTGGCTTCATCTTGACGAACTGAGATTTCAGAGAACTGAAACAACTTCGGTTTCAGAAACGAGAGGTCCGACTCGGCCAACTCTGCCCTGGTACAGTAATCATTCTGAGCAGGGCTGCTATGTAATGGACGAGGAGAGGGAGATTGATTGCTTCATTTCACAATCTCTAATGCAGGCAAGTACAAGAAGGCTGCTATTAGCTGTTAGAGTTGGTGGCAGAAGCTAGCTGAGACGCTAGGACCGACTGGCTAACAGCTGCCTAAGTCGAGCTCAAGCAGTGAGGTTACTGAAGATTGTAACAGCTCCAGCTATAAATGGTTGCTTGTACGTCGGAAGACAAGGAGAAGAATCCAAAGAATTGCCTTATGCTGGCATGGGATGAGTTTGCCTTCTTTGGCTTCTCTTCCTGTTGGATACAGCTTATAGGCCCTCCCTGGGCTTTCTTCCTTCCAATGGGGGTTGATCCCAAGCATCGGAATAGAAAGCTTTGTAGTTCCGCAGCGCGGAAACGAGAGAAAGGGAAAAAGGTTAAGCTGGAGCTTGTGAGCCGGCCTGCCTTAATTCGTTCGTTTGAGTGAGCTGCTTATTGGTCGGATCCAGCCGGTTCTTTCATTCCTTGGTAGAGATGGAACACTTGACTATTTTTATACACGTTTACTCGCTTTCGAAGCCGGGGTTTAGGCAGCTCATTAGAAGCATTGGTTTGGTTCCCAGCACTGGGACTGGAAATAGAATGCTTAGAGGTTCATGTACCGTTCGAGGGATTAGAGTAGATGGCCAAGCAATGGATTGAATAGCAGAACTAGAGCCTTGAGATGGAAAGCTTTACTTTAGCTCAGCTGGCTAGCACAAGAACGAGAAGAAGATCACTTGCTGTTAGCTCACCAGGGAATGGATTCAACAGATATTTAGGAGGTTAGATTGGAACTGATGGAGACAAATAGGGATAACGATGGGACGTTGAATGATGCCTATTAGTTCCCACCGGAGATACATTGGAAGGAATAGGAGTGAGTTCTGCTTGAAAGGGATTCGTTTGAGTCACCATTAGAGACTACAGAGAGCTCAATTTTAGGGCGGAACTCGCTGGTGTATAGTACGGTGTCAATGATACAAGTAGAAGTACACCACGGCTAAACTTTAGAAAAGTATTGGTGGCGAAAGGTCATTAATTAAGGCTTTGCTTAGTCTTGTAGTTCCCACTAGGCCCGTCAACAAGTAGGGGCTTGTAACCCTAATATGCATGCAATCAACTAGGCTGAGAAATGCAAATAAATCATCGTTTAACCCCGTACAATTATTGTATTCTAAGCCCGTCTCGTCTTAGTCGTCTTGTCCTTGTATTGCCGGCCTTACTAATATCACTCTACTATAACAACTGTGCCATGCCCGGGGTGACTATCCCTTTGCCGCCTTGCCAGAAGACTCGAAAACACTCCTTGCTTTGCTGGAAGCTTTTCAACTACATCTATAGCCCTTCCTTCTTTTGCAAGCTCACCCGAAATGCCTCGCTTTCCTCTCTAAAGAATGGTCCGTTAGTCGTTGGTTTAGTAAGATACGTTGTTCGTTCTAACGCGTGGTCAGGGTCCACACGAGCTGGCCTCCTTGAACAAATCTCTTAGATCAAGAGGATGTGCGCAAGCCTTCGAGCCATAGGCATATTTGCTTTCCGGGGCAGATGCATATAGCACCTTTATCGAGTCTAGTCTATAGAAGACATCCACCTTTACATATGAGTTTTTGCCCGTTCAATCTGGCAGTTCAGCCACGTAATCATCTATCCTGAGAGCTGAACGAACTCGACCTGCGTAAGGAGACGTCCCTTAAGGTTAAACAGGTTTGAGCAACCTGGGAACGGAACCTTTCGCGGTAGTAGTACCTACACCTCTTTCGAACGAGCGAACTCCTCCCTTTCACGCGCTCTCTCTACGCGTGATCCGGGAATACCACCTATCTCTATCTATGGAAGGAACTGCTTGGCACCCTGCCACTTCTGTTCTGGCCAAGCCCTCTTTGCTTTTCAGCTTGGCACGTTTACAGAAGTTGCCTAAACTAAGTGTACAAAGTGGCATAAAGTTCTTCTTTTCGGGGTTGGCTTTTAGAAAGGAAGTGAGTGGAAAGCCTGATTTTTTGCTCAAAACGTGTAAAAACCAGGTGCACGAGTAGATGAAAACAGATTCAAAACAGATTGAAATGAGTGTGCTATTAGCTTATGTCAGGTTGCTTTCGTTAGCGTGGTATAGGGGAGCTTTCCAAGCGTGTCATTGAGGGTTGCGGGTCATGTAGTTTTGGAGGGCATGCGGTGAAGAGCGCTTCCTTGCCCACTACTTTTAGCTTAGCTGCGTTAGCCTGCCATTCCTCTTCTTCCTTTTATCTTGGGTTGGTAAAAGCGGAATCCGCTGGTTCAGGAATAGATGTTTCCTTCCGTGCCTTCCTTGGAAGTAGACAAGACTTAATCTGCTTTAGTGGCAGCTGCGCCTGTTTCGGCTTCTGATTCGGATTTAGATGTGGGTCGGGATATTGATACGTCGTCGGAGTTCGCTTGTGAAACAGCTGATACTGAAGCTTATGCGTCTATTGATGTTGATGCAGATTCGTTTTATCTAGGACCTCTTGCTTTAGCTGCGACTTCAGAGTCTACCCATTCAAAATAAGCTGGCCGCTTTGCCTTTGATTAGGGCAATGCAAGAAAACGGATAGCGGATAGATAGGAGGGGCTAAGGTAGGCTACTAATAGGGGCTTTAATTGCTAGAAAGCTAGCTCGACGGTAAAAGAAAAGGAAGAACAAAGAACAAGAGCTAGAAGAAAAGGAAAAAGTCCTATCCGATCCGAGGCGAGGTTACAGTCGTAGCTCTCTCTAGTCTAGAAAAGGAAAGGCAGATCCTTTGGTTACCCTTGTTGCTAAGGAGCTCCTACGGTCAAAATGTGCATTTGAGGCCTTTTTGAAGGGCTTGCTTGGATGTGACTATTTGATTGATGAGAGAAAGACAGATTGAGAAAGGACTAACGCCAACAACCGAAAAGTGAGTTACTAGATTGAAACTTCAACTAGACTGAAAATGCATACTGGACAGAAGGAGTACCTATTTCGGAGTATGATCTCAAGACGGATGTCAGATGTGAAAGCGATTTCTGATCGAAAGACAGAGGTTAGGTTGTTCCTGCTGCTCCATCCCGTTTTCCATAGCTAACGCGCGAAGTAGAACTAGTTCAAAAAGACCGAGGGCTCGTCCTTTGCTTTGAGCTATTTCCTGTTCCCATTCCCCAGTTAGTTAAGTATGGATTGGATACTAGCTGCAATGTCCAGTATAAATAGTAAAGCATCTAGCATATGTCCTGATTGAATCCGCCAAATCATGGAAAAAGACGGGCTTTCTTTAGTTAGATTAATTACTAGGTCACTTACGAGCAGAAGGAAGTAGCCAGCCCTACATATCCCACGGAGCGGTAATCCGAGTAAATGAAAGACGCTCGACCAAGTGGGGGAGAGGAAGCGGTTCAAAAGGGAGGAAAGAAACTCATCTCATTTCATTTAGTTTTCCAGCTTAACCAGAAGGGCCAAAGCACAACAAGCCTACCCATCATCAAAGCAAGCCCAAGTCCATGCAAGAAGGCCCACCGGATCTGTCCAAATGAAAAGCCCGTCAAAGGTGGCTCCTCACATGAAATCATGCAAAGGATCCGAGCCCATCAAATACTCTCTGAAAGGATCTGAGTCCATCCAAATAGCCCAGAAAATGACAGCCATCAAAAGGCCTAAGCCCATATAAATATACCAAATGATATAAAGCAAAGTCCTATTCTGGAAAGAATGGCAAAGTAAGGGATTTAAGTCTGCTCAGAGATTTCATATCTCTCCCACGTGTGATTCATCCTAACAACTATCGATTAGGTTTTTCTACTTAATTAAGCTGGTTATGCAAAGTTTGTTAATTTGTTCACATAGGCAGCGTGATTGGGGGGCATATTTGTTGCTTCCCAAGGTAGTTAGTTCACCACACAGGCATTAACGTACTAAACTGCAGAAAACTATTAAGTCATCCAATTCATGCCGCATTGCGAGATTACTCTACCACTCTATAAATGGAGGCTCGATAAGTGTCTTCACTTCATCAAATTCAAATCAAAGAAATTGAGTACTAGCACGTATGGCTATGGATGCTGCAAACAGGCTTTCTGCAATTGCTGCCGAAATGGGGCAACTGCAAAATGAAATTCAAGAGCAGCGTAGAGTGCTAAACTTCCTTTTGAGAAGTGTTAGAACAATGGATCCTGCAAGGAAAGAAGCGCGCATTCGCGCTACCAGAGAGCGCATAGAGGGTTTGGAGGAGAGGCAGCAAGCGCTGCGGGCGGAGCAGCAAGCGCTCATTGTTCATGGAGCACTCGGTCGCCTGGGAGACTAGAAGAAATTAACAAAAAGTAGTTAAGTCACCTTCAGGCTTTCTTATTCCAGGAAAGTCTGTAGTTGCAAAAATAAAAAGAGTAGTTCTAAAAGAAAATGTTGGCCCTATTAGTTGTTGTGGGTCACGAGCATGTAACTTCTTTTGAATTTAGATTGATTTTATATAAGCCCTTTCCTTAAGGTGATTTTTTAATTGTGTCCACTGCAGTACTCTAACTCTCTTATAGTGTACTACATGAAACGTAGTTCATGATTTCCCCTTCGCTCTCTTTAGCATTTTGGTTTAACACCACGCAGGCAGCTGGTACCTTCCCAGCTTCTTCATCAGGTAACCTGCCAATTCAACACATTGTCAGCGGCATTTTGCCTGTAAAAATTCATTAATGAATCAGTATCTCCTTTACTTGAACACGGGTTTCGACTTCCCCTCCGGAGGACCGGTGTAGCTCGCTTCGCTTACCGCCTTCGTCTTTCGCCAGGGCTTATACTTCATCAATGTCCTTACTGCGTTTCACGCTTTTCAGGACCTCGATCCAAGCCCTCAGTCTCAATTCAGCATGGATGGATAGATGGCATACGGCCGTTAGCTATTAAGTCTGTCTCCTGGTTGTTATGTTAGGAACAACCGTCATCAGCAATAGGCGCTTCTTTTGATTTTTTACAGGATTACAATGCATGAAAGAATGGATATTGTAAAAAAGTGTACAAGACGGAAGACCAAGCTAATCTCGAAAAAAAGAAGGAATAGAAGATCGAGCTCCAACTAGATCTATATCTTGATGGTCGCCCCGCTCCCTATCCAATTATACTGAATCAATCGAATCCACCATCCAATCCTCCAAGGTAAGCAAGAGCCAGATTCTTATGTTGCCGCAGTCATAGGGGCACGAGAGCGATTCCTTGAAAAGGGCTTTTGGGGGGTATAGTATAGGCGTCCAAAGCACGTGTAAGGTGAACCTTGAAGCGAAGAGTTTCACCCGGTCTACGATCAGGACAAAGCGATTGATCCAGTTGAGAGCGTAGCGTAGGAGACAGGGAAGATGACCGTCAACGGACAAAAGCCTCTAATTATTATTATATAACTTTTATGCTTCAATCAGGCCTATATTCGCATTTGAATGATACCAATTGAGATGGCTTTTTCAGGGACTGGCCTCTTCCCTGAGGCAATCCCTGGGATTCAAAAGAGAGAGAAGGAACTTTCTGTGTCCTATGCCGATAAAATGAGACAAGTGCTGTTTAGCTAAAAAATGGGATTCTAAAAAGAAAACTTTCTGTCTGATATGCCGGGAAATTCAGAAAAGTACTTTTTGACTACTATTACGGCATTCTAAAAACCAAACTTGACTTCCTCCAATGGAATGGAATCTTCCTTTTTGGCCCATTATTGTTTTATGCTGCTTCAGATTCGGCTTGAGAAGAAGCCGTAGGGATTCACTCATAACGGAGGGGATTAGCCACCAATTGGTTGCCAACTGAAGGTCGAAGGAATAAGCAAGGCAAGGACTGCTGCCAACTAGTCTGCCCAAAGGCTGTATTTGATTAAAGGTCGCGCCCTAAAGGGAAGTTGGCGCTAGCTTCCTAAACAGGATTTCTGTTCTATGAGGTACAGGCCCGGCCGCACGAAGCAAGAGGAAATAGGTATAGGCTGGATCAATAAAAGAAAGATAACGAAAGTGTACAAGATTCCAATCGGGCTGGCTCAGAAGGAAGGTGGCGGCGAGGAAGGGTATTTCGAATCTCGATCAAATAGCATAGCACGGGACCGTGCCAAGCTGTAAGCATAGCGAGTTAGGTATGGGCTTTCTTTTCACTACCAGAATCAGCAGTTGGCCTATTGTTGATCAAAGTCTGGGTTGGCGGTCCCTAGTTATAGATAGGCTTTCGCCTTCCTTTTTCCGTCCAACGAGGATTTTAGTGTTTGGAGAATTCTTCCTATTTGACCCGATGCCGTACCCTTCATGTGTTCATGATACAGGGCCGGGGTACATATTCCACAAAAACAAGGTTCGACTACGAGGATTGATAAGTTGTTCATTTTGTAACCTTCACCTCTATCTACACAGTTTCATTTCTACGTCTTCGACGAGCAAGACTTCACTGCTGACATAGGGTGAGGTTTCAACAGGGCAAGCGGATATTATCCAACCTGCGGTCAGCTATGATATACTCAACTTCTTCTTTTCACCTCCCTCTTCGATCGATCCGGAAGACGTTCCCTTAGCAGTTGACATCTCAACAGAGTCCTCCGGTCGAGTTGGAAAACAACCCTTGAGACCTACGAGCTCCTAAAGCAAAGAAAGAAATAGACAGACTTAGACGAGGGCATCTTGAACCCCTCTCCCTACGGTCGAGTTAGCCCATGACCTCAAGATCAAGAAGAGCCAGCCATACATAGAAGACAAGGGAAGACCTTGCTCGACCAAATGAACGTAGCAGCAGCATCATGAGATAGAACCCGGTCCTGTCCCGGCTGTCCATCTGTGGAACATGGGGCTGAAGACCTCTAGAGTACCTACTAGAAGAAAGACAGAACCACTTGGCTATAGGGGGACCAAACCATTAGGAGGAAGAAGCAGATGGAAGACAGGGTAACTTGTGAAAGAACTAGCCGAAGGGGACCATCACAGTTGGGGCGGTGGATGACAGGCTAGCTCACCAAGAACATCAGGAGAGGTTGGGGAAGACTTGGCTGCGGCAAGTCAAGGAGAGGTTAGGTCAAGGCTTCTCCATCAATCAGAAGAAAAGGATGTTCCAGGAAAGAAGGGAACAAGGATATCCAAAAGAATAGGCCTTGAAGGAAGGCATGAATGAGGGGAGACCGGTCTAAGGGCTGCAAGATATGCTACAAGGTTGAATCAGTCCACTAAGGGATGACCTCTTATACATGATTTCAGCGAAGTGTTCAAGTCAAGGACTTAGGCGATCAAAGAAAAGAAGACTTGAAAGAAAAGCCTTCTATCCCACAGCTAAGGCATCCATCCAATACAGATAGAGCGTCATATACAATTACTCTATCCTTTGGAAACCACCTATTCCTCTCATCGACTACCTTCACTAGGGTCAAGATTCATGGTTTTCTAAGGGCGGCCCATTAGCTTCCTTTGATGGAACAAGGGATTGCTTTCGTCTCTTTCCTTCTGGGCCAGGAATGGAAGTTGTCGTTAAGCTTCTTTGGATCAATCGATAGTGTGCTTATCGCTCTACTTCGCTTGATTCTCATGCCAGTGGACTCGTCGCTCAGCTTTAGGCCTTATTAGCTTCATTTCTGAAGTGAGCATGAAGTCCGAATTGAATAGATACTGAGAAAGCGTCTTTCGTGATGAAAGTTGCAAGTTCGGATTCAGGATTGAGAAAGAAATCAGCAAAGCGCAGCTGGAGCTGAATCTATTATAGGAGGCGTAGGGTAGGCTCTTTGGATAGATTGACTGGCTTAAGCCGATGAACCAGCTTCTACCACTGACGAGCTAATTCGGACTATGCCTAACTAGAGGAATAAAAGAACCTGATCTTGGCTCGGCATCTTTTGAAAGGTAATCCAATATCTGGTAAGAAAGGTCGAGTCGGCTACTCGAAGCGGAGAAGCAAGAGCTCACTCGACCCATAGGAAGAGGGCGGAAGTTTCATTCTGCTCTTAGTTTGAGCTAGGAGATGGGACAATACGCTGTTAGACCGGGAGTTTCAAACTGACCTTTAGGGATCGGAGTTGCAAACTGCTTGACCTTACTTAGGTAAGGTTGGGTAGGGAGGTCTTCCCACTTCCTCTTCCCATTCATTAAAGGGTACTAAGACGAACTGAGGAAAGGAGCGGAGTTGAAGCTTGAGCGGTACTCCTTCTCTTTAAAACTCACTTCTTAAGGTTCGGAGATGCTCGCCCGTCTACCGGGATAGGAGAAAGAGAAGATCTCGACTAGGAGTCAGAGGGAATCTCTAGCGGATCTTTTCTAAGCCAGGAAGATGCCTCTGCTGAAGTAGCAAGTATTGGGGTTTCAAACTGAGATTTGACTTTATAGTCAAAAGGGGTTTACCAGATCGAAAGAATCCTGTAGCAAACGGGATTGATTCCACTTCCTTGCTGTTAAATACGTCCCTCTTCTCTTTCTCTCTTGCCGATTCCGAACTCCAGGAGGAGAGTCGCTCAGCCGACTAAAGCTAAAAGCAGAGTTGGAGCTTGGCAATGCAGTTGATCTTCTTGCAGCTGAGAGAGATGCTGGCATTGAATGAAGCTGATTCCCCCGTATTGGACAGAAAGAACCTTCTATAATGAAGAGTAGGATGTGAGGGAAAGCCCTCTAGTCGAGTAAGAGAACTGAAAGTTTCAAGCCAGTAAAGTCCGTTAGTGGGGGAGTTAACCCTGATTTTCGTCAATCAATTCTTTCTTCTGGAAACGACTAAAAAGAGCAGGAGCAGGGCTTGTCCGGGGCAAGGGATGCAGGTATGTCATAAAGATGAAGCTTTCAAGCGGGGGAGCTGGGCTGTGAAACTAAATCTCCATCATCAAAGACAGGGGCAAGAAGGATGTGATCGATCCCCACCCAGGTAAGGAACGAAAGTCACTCGACTTCATCAAGGGAAGGGGTTTGAGAATCAATCGACCAATAAGGCATTAGTGAAGAGACATAGGAAGAGAGGTTGAGTTAGTGAGGAACATCTCACACATTCTAACTTACGAAATTAGTTCATCTGGAGGCCCGAGAGAAGAGAGAGGAAGAGATGTTATGAGATGAGCAGAAGTATTCCCTTGTTTTGCCGTAGGAGATAGAAGGGATTCAACTTCTTCCTCGAACGAAGTGAGAGTATAACTGCTGCTAAGAGTTTTAGAAAGAAGTAGCATCTGTTCCCTCCGCTTAAAAGCTCCCGGTTAGCCGCAGTACGAGGGGTGAACTCCCAACTCCTAGCTACCCTAGTTACTAAGACTTCTAAATGGATTCCCTCTATCTCAGCAGCAAGATAGGCTGCAACTAGACGTAGATCGAAGCTACATAAATTTAGTATGGAATCGAAGCTACCCTTAAGAATAAGGCAGACCTAGCATCCCGAACTAAAGACGAATATAGAGTCTTTCACTTCACCCTTGCTTCCTACTCCAAATTTGAAATCCCTTGCCTGACCTTCCCTCTCGCCCGACTTATTCGTCTTTCTTTCACTCATTCCTGAAAGTCAGAAGCCTAAGATGAGTAAGCAGACTACGCTTTCTATTCCCGCCAGTCAATCCAGGGAAGGATTCCGAGAGTTGCTAGTAGGGCATTCTTCCCCGGGCATTCTTACCTTAGTTTCTTTCTAGTTCACATTGAAATAAGTAAGAGAACAACGCAAACGCATCAAACGAAACCAGAGAATCCGTTTTCAACTCGAAGTTAGAGATTTGACTTTCCTGAACCAACTCTGGAAACTCAGAAACCGGCTTTCCTATTTTCTTTGAGCCAAGCTTTCCGGCTAAGTCGAATAGCTTTTGCACCTATCCCATCCCTGTCAGTCGAGTAGTTTAGTATTGCTGTAAGCCCTTCCCTTGACGGGAGGTTGCTTTTCCGGTTGAAGATCCGGTTGCTTTAAAGACTTTCCGATCCCGGATCGGATGAATTACAGAGTGGATTCCTCTGCCTTCGAAGCGGATGAGGGACTTGTTGAAGAAGCTTTCCTTGATTCTCTCGGAACTACTTCTTTCAGTCTAGCATTTTCGCCCCTTGCCTCAAAGTCTTAGTCCAAAGCGTTGGATTCAGAACTTCTCTTGTCGATACCCAACTTTTGTCTCGTACCCAAGTTTCTAAACTACAGTTGTAGCCACCCCAAACCCCTGTGTTAACTGCCTTCAGCTGGTAACATACTTTCCGAAGTAAACCCCTATTAAGAAGGGAGCCTCACTCTGCGGGGGAATAGGTTTAGCATTAACGTCTTTCACCTCCAAACCTTGATTCGAACCTAGTGTCAACATCTGATCGCCTCGAAAAAAAGGCTTTATCCCATCCCCCATACCTTACTTAACTACCGAAGTCATAGGATTTCACTTCTCTAAATATGAAATGAATCTTTCTTTTCTCAATAGCAGCAGGTATACTCTCTCTATTGGTCGAGCTTTCTTTCTCCCTGTAGGTTCGAGCTATTGTGCCACCTAAGAATCTTTCCTTGTCTTTCTGCAAGGGATCTGATCCTTCCTTCTTAGCTGTAATGAAGACTAGTTTAAAGCCGAGGGTTCAATCCCTTTCGAGAAGAAGAAGTCCAGGTTTTCTGAGTCACTTGGGCAGTCACCTGTTGAGGAGCCTTGGAATTAGGTTTTGAAGTAGCCTTGGCTAAGCTACCCTTTTCTAAATAGAAGAATTGGTTTCGATATGGGTGAGAGCAGTGAGGGCTTTAGTAACTCAATTTTCAGCTTTCGAAAAGACGGAAATAAGAGATAAAGAAGGAAAGACTTATGGCTCTTGTATAAAAAAAAGGGATCCCTCAGGGCAGTCCGTTGTCCCCCGTCTTAATGAACATCTTTCTTCACCAACTTGATGTGAAGATGCAAGACTTTATGAGTAAAGAAGCGAGAATTAGGTATGTGCGCTACGCTGACGATATAGCTTTTCCTATTAAGGAAGGAGCCAACTCAGAAATGGTAAGAAGCCAAGGGTTCAAGCAATTCTTTAATGAGGCAGGCCTTGACTGAGCTCAAACTGGAAGCAACTAGTTTTGAGCTCGTTCGAGGAATAAGCAAGCCATGCTCTACCTGAGTTCTCGGAGTCCTAATATCAATTCGTCCAGACAGAAACTTGGAGTTAAGGGCACCCGGTTCAAAAAGAAATTGTTTCAATCAATCGACAACGACATAAGGAAGATACAAGGCAAACGCGTAAAACACTTTGAGAGAACGCTCCTTCCCCGAGTATTCCAGTATCTCGCTCTCTATTCGTGTTGTTGCAATGCTAACGAGGTACCAAGTTATTGCTGAGATAAAGAAAATGAAATGGAAATTGGATTGGATAAATCCATGTGGATTTGGGGAATAAATGACTATACTTTTGAAAAGCGGGGTTCTTTCCCGAGAACCAATGATTCCACTTCTAAACTATAGAGTAGAAGAAGGCTGTTTCATCACTGTTATTTATAGACGGATTGGCCTGAAAGCGAAGAAAACTCCCCGAAGAGAATCCCCTGGTGAAGGGGAATGGAGGATCGAAGTAAAGGAAGTAGTGGTAGGGCTTGCAAACCGGCCGGTACACTACTCGGGAAGATATGGGGAAAGAAAGCCTACAAGCATGTATTTCCAGTTTAGGAAGAGAGAAAGGCTATTTCTGGCTAAGCTAAGTAACCCTATCAACGGAAAGGTTAGGACTCCGTTCCTGGGAAGGAATGAAATGAATTGAGAAAGTTGATATCTCGCAAACGAGTGGATCAACCTCCTTGAATGTTCCCAATTCCATTTCCTATTGAGCGCATGAAAATGCAAGATGGAGGCTTTTCTGAATGAAAGGAAGATCATCCCTTGGGAAAGAGATCGGCAATTCGCTCAGGTGGTTAGTTAGTTTCATCTTTCATTAGGTAGGCTTTCTTCTCTTTGCCTTTCAGCCGGCTAGTCCGCTTATCCCTCTGTGAGCGGAGATGGTGATACAGGAAGTGTTGTGGCTTTGGTGGAAGGCTGGGAAGATCCTTGTTTGGTAGACTCTCTTTTAGTTTGGGACGATCTTTCCGGTTTAGGAATGAACTATGGAATTCAGTCACTCGGGTAAGAACTTAAGGCATTGAAAGACGTGAACCGGGGTCGTTGGGGAAGAAAGATAGGGCATTAGCAGCTGAAACGAGAGAAGCCACTAACCTAACTGCCATTAGAGTCCCGAATCAAAGCCTTCCCTTGAACAGGAGCGAAAGCCAAAGGGGGAGGAGCGAAGGCTTAAGTAGCCGCTGGTGTCGAAGCTGAAACTGCAGGATCGAGCAAAGACCCATGCTTGGGAATTCCCAAGCAATCATTTGAAGCACTCTTTCTGCCTATGGCCGAGTCATAAACTATATCTATCACGGTGGAACTCTCAAAAAGCACTTTTCTAAGAACTGAGATCTGGAGCCTTCTTTCCCATCATTAAAAAGAAACTTTGTGTATTATAAATTGCACCATGAGTAGTTCACTACCCCTCTTCTTATGGTGTATCATCCGCTTAAATATGCATGGTAAAAGGAAGAGCTACCTCTCCCATATGCGTCTCAATTTCTTTCATCTTTCCCTCACCCACCGGTCGAATCTAAGGGGACTATTCCCCTGGTCAACTACCTACTTCTCTCTCGATTTGGTTGATCGCAAGCAAGCTACCTTAGCGCAGCGCTCACACCTGAATATCTCGTACCGAACTGGCTATTACGACCTGAGCTAGCTTGGATTGACAGTTCATTCCTGGCTGGAATCAATGTCTCATTTTCTTTTTCTTCGTAAGGAGGATCCCCCTTCTATACTCTCTTTTGGGGGTCTGTATAAATGGTAATGCTATCGAACCCCGAGCATCTTCTTTTTGATCTGCAAATGGAAAAAGGGGTGGTCTCCTCCTATTACAGAAGAAAGTCTTTCTGTTGCAACCTAGGATCCAGCTATGAAAGAAGCCGGCTTTACAAGCTAAAAGTGAATAAACATCTCTTCTAATTGGGATACCCAGGAGTGCCTCCACATTCTAAGAAGGTGGAACAAACTCAACCATAAAGAATAAGAAATGGGCGATGACTGAATGAATATGAAGCAAAGAACCCGCTTCTAACCTCGTTTAACACCATGCTTCCTCCGAAGCTTTCATCTGAGTAGTCACTACGCCCTACCCTATCGCTGAGTCTTTGGAAGCGGTTTCAGTAGAATTTCCATCCGAACCACTGACTTATTAAGAGAAATATGCGAAGATTCCATCTGGAGCCGAATCACTGAACAAGTGTTTCGGAGATCTTTGACCAATCCTTTCCTCTGGATTCATTGTCTGCTTTGGATTTTCTCAATTGCATCGACCTTTCTTTTTCTAGGTGAATCAGATCTCAATCTTTTTTCTTTCATATTAATGGTTCCCAGCGGCTTCTTTGTTAGTAGTGCTATTCAATCTATAGATTGAAGGGCCCCGCCCGTCTGCTTATCCGTTTCTCTGATCCGTCTGTCGTTCCTCTGTAGCATGCGGTCGAACCTACTTTAAAGATCCTGCAGCCCGCTGCTATGGCCTTCTTGCCGTGAAAGTGAGGAGAGCTTAGAAGCAGCATAGCCTCGAACCAGGATTGAGAGTTTTTCTTCATCATCAGCAGCTTCTATACCCACCTAAGATGGAAAAGACAATGTTCGAACCCAAAATGGGGATCTTTGATCCTCCGCCCAATCTTGACTATCACTTTGGTAGTGACAGACTAGCCCATATAAGGTACAACCTAAGACGGAACTATTTTCATCGAGATGTATTTTATGTCTTTGTTCGCCAAGGCGAATTCACCCTTAAAGCTTGCTTTCTCGCTGTTGCAGAAAAGGAGGATGCTCTAACTGAGAATTCAAGGAAGACTTGTTCCAACGCCCATTTCTTGCTAATGATGTGATGATAGAAGCACTCTCTCTCCTTTTTCTGTTTAGCCATGACAGACACCTTTATGTATGCCATTTTGAGACACCAAAAAGGAACAGAGGCTCAATCTAGATTTGTCACAACTACCAACTACCTCGAATGAAACCCAAGCCCCTCTTCTAGAGCTGTCGGAACTAAAAGAAAGAGAAGGGCGGCTCTTCAATTACCGGGGTACATCTTCATTAGCGATTCATGATAGATCAAGGGACTGACATAAACATACACAAGCGGACTAGCTTAGTCTTCTTTCTTTACTTTATTATTCCTTATACGGTCAACACAATCTGAATCGTTCAGCTTTATAACGATTGCATTTTTCATGCTTGACTAGTAACACAGTCTATGCATTGCCTTTTCTCGAGAGAAAGACCAACCATCAATCACGAGATTTCTTGTTCTGATGTCTAAAACGTGCCAATTAAACTACTAGCAAGCGCTCGGATTCTTCTGAGAACTTTTTGGAAAGTTTCTCCCTTAACAGAGGTGTCGTAAGTCGCCTCTTTCTACCCATCCGCCCAAGTAAGATAGTTCAATCACTTTATTTGATAAGCAATAAGCCTTTTGCTACAGCTCCGGAGCTGCCAGCTATAACATATTACACCTACCTATACCTATTAGTTAACGGACGCTTTCACAC